CCTTTTCGCCATGCATAAACTGAACCAACAATTGGGATAAGCACAAAAATTAAAGCTTCCATAAAGACAGATACACCTAATACATCGAAACTCATTGCCCATGGATAAAGAAAGACCGTTTCAACATCAAAAACAACAAAAACTAGAGCAAACATGTAATAGCGGATTCGGAATTGTAACCAAGCATCCCCCATGGGTTCTATACCCGATTCATAACTAGAGAGCTTCTCTGGTCCTTCACTAATCGGAGCTAAAACTCCGGAAATTACAAATGCCAAGATAGGAATAACGCCTGATATTATTAGAAATGCCCAGAAAATATCATATTCGTGAAGCAGAAACATAAATGTACTCCTATTAAGGTGGAATAGGCTGAATTATTCGATTGGAATTTTCAATTCATCCGGAACTTCTTAGGCGAAACGAGAATTTCTTTTGATCAAATCAAACCGCATAGTTTAGAATTTGTTTGCTATAAGGCATGTCTTGTTTAAAGATTCATACAACGGAACCCCGCTTACATTTTTTTTTCATTAAAAAAAAAAAAAATGCAATTTCAGTAGTCATATGGGTAAAATGGCTAAAGATTTCTAGCATATTCCACTCAAAGTATTCTTTTCATTAAAATGTGGAGGATCCTCATTTCTTCTATTGATTCGATAGTAAACATAATCTAATCTAATGCACCGAACAATTCCATTTTATTTCTTTTCCTTGTCCTAGATGAAAATTTTTATTTTCCTTAATAACACTTAGTAAAGTCAAACCAACGAATGATTTAGGTTTCGCTACAAAAAAGGTTTGTTTTAGAGCAAACCTACACTACATAATGAAAGATACCACAAAGTGGTAGAATCAACGGAATCATAAATGATCCACATAAAATACTTACATAAAATACTTATAATCTAATATAGAGGAAATGAAAACTAGATTAAACTAAAATAGAGAATGTCTACACAAAACAAAAATAGAATGTATTAGGGCTATACGGACTCGAACCGTAGACCTTCTCGGTAAAACAGATCAAACTGATTATTATCGAAATGATTCGAACTGTTTCAAAGACCCAACATGCATTTTTTTGCATTGGGCTCTTTCATCAACTGATGTAAATATCAGTTAGTCCACCATATTTTATCTTTACAGGAAAATAAGAGGATAATGAGATGGTTCCATGTGCTCTGATTCATTATTTGTATTTTGATACAGGAGCAATACCAAAGTGTTTCAAAGAAGGGTTACCTTGACTTAGGTCTGCTTCCGGCCTAGATCAACCTAAGTGAAATGGAATTTCTATCGCTCCGCTGCAAGAGTCAAATATGAAACTTCATACACCTTAAAGTTCATAGGACGAAAAGAGTTTCTTTTGAGGACCTTATACTCATTATGCCTAGCATTGAATGGACTGGGTATTTACCTTATCAATTATCAAATTAATGGCGGGTTCCATTTGATTGGGCACCTGAATTCGAACCCGAATCGGACCGAACCAAATATTTGTCAGGCTATTGTTCTCTTGTTCCCTCGAATCTATGGAGTAAGACATCGATTTTTCTTTCTCAATAAGAGAAATTATGTTCATTGCATAACGGGCTCCCTTGAAAAGCATTGGCGCACGTGTAAACGAGGTGCTCTACCTAACTGAGCTATAGCCCTTGTCATAGATATCTTAACATATGGATAATCTCTTGTCAAGATGGGTATTCCATGATACTACACGATAGCTCTCTGATCCGTTTTAATGGATTGGTATTGCTTAGAAATGATATTCCACCTATAATCCCCGAAGCGAGGGGTCCTTTTTTTGTGATAATAAATAACCTACTTAACTCAGTGGTTAGAGTATTGCTTTCATACGGCGGGAGTCATTGGTTCAAATCCAATAGTAGGTAAGGTAGAACTTATTAGATACCGGAGTCAATGGTATCTAATAAGTTTTTCTATCCATCTTCTTTTTTTCGTTGTATAATCAGGTTAGACTTGATTGTGTTCAACTGGTGGAAGCCAAATGTGATGTATAGTATAATAAAGAACTTCTAACGAACTTCTTTTTTATTTTTATTTTATGTATTTGTTTGTTTACTAGTAGGAAATAACACTGACAGCCTCTACTCGTGTCCTAGCTCGTCTGAGAGCTAGATTTGCCTCAATTGCTTGTCTCTTGCCCTGAGCTCTACTCAAGTTAGCTTCAGCTATTTCAAGAGCTTGTTGAGCTTCTTGCGGATCAATGTCAGTACTCATCTCCGCATCATTTCCTAAAATGGTGATCTCATTATTACTTATTCTAGCAAAACCGCCCATCAAAGCCACCGTTAACCATTGGTCGTTGAGGCGTATTCTCAAAAGACCTATATCTACAGCTGTGGCAATGGGGGCGTGATTTGGTAATACGCCAATTTGTCCACTATTAGTAGATAAAATGATTTCTTTCACTTTGGAATCCAAAATAATTCGATTAGGAGTCAGTACACAAAGATTTAAGGTCATTTCTTCAATT